AAATGTCAACAAGGAAATCTTTTGTATAGACATTCGAACCACTGTTGGTCATATTTCTTTTTATCGAGAGATAGAAGAAGCCGTACAAGGGTTTTGCCGGGCTTGCTCATATAGTACCTAAGCTAAAAAATTCTATGATACCCGCGATAATTCGATTCGGGTCTCCCCGTCTCAACTAGTATTCTAATTCGTGAATTTCTCCGCTAATCAAGATCGAGGAAAGGCAGTCTTCGAATCACTGACTCAAATCCATTGTCGAATCCTACTCAACTGAATAGCGAGGTACTTATGGCAGAACGGGCCGATCTAGTCTTTCACAATAAAGCGATAGATGGAACTGCCATGAAACGACTTATTCGCAGATTAATAGATCACTTTGGAATGGCATATACATCACATGTCCTGGATCAAGTAAAGACTCTGGGTTTCCAGCAAGCCACTACTACATCCATTTCATTAGGAATTGATGATCTTTTAACAATACCTTCCAAGGGGTGGCTAGTACAAGATGCGGAACAACAAAGTTTAATTTTGGAAAAACACCATCATTATGGGAATGTACACGCGGTAGAAAAATTACGTCAATCCATTGAGATCTGGTATGCTACAAGTGAATATTTACGACAACAAATGAATCCTAATTTTAGGATGACTGATCCTTCTAACCCAGTCCATATAATGTCTTTTTCGGGAGCTAGAGGAAATGCATCTCAGGTCCATCAATTAGTAGGTATGAGAGGATTAATGTCGGATCCTCAAGGACAAATGATTGATTTACCCATTCAAAGCAATTTACGCGAAGGACTCTCTTTAACGGAATATATTATTTCCTGCTACGGAGCTCGCAAAGGAGTTGTGGATACTGCTGTACGAACATCAGATGCTGGATACCTCACGCGCAGACTTGTTGAAGTAGTTCAACACATTGTTGTACGTAGAACAGATTGTGGCACCATCCGAGGTATTTCTGTGAGTCTTCAAAATGGGATGATAACAGAAAGAATTTTTATCCAAACATTAATTGGTCGTGTATTAGCGGACAATATATATATGGGTTCACGATGCGTTGCCATTCGAAATCAAGATATTGGGATTGGACTTGTTAATCGATTCATAACCTTTAGAGCAAAATCAATATCTATTAGAACTCCCTTTACTTGCAGGAGTACATCTTGGATCTGTCGATTATGTTATGGCCGTAGTCCCACTCATGGCGACCTGGTCGAATTGGGAGAAGCAGTAGGTATTGTTGCGGGTCAATCTATTGGGGAACCCGGGACTCAACTAACATTAAGAACTTTTCATACCGGTGGAGTATTTACAGGCGGTACGGCGGAACATGTACGAGCTCCTGATAATGGAAAAATCAAATTCAATGAACATTTGGTTCATCCCACACGTACACGTCACGGCTATCCAGCTTTTCTATGTTATATAGACCTATATGTAACTATTGAGGGTCAAGATATTCTACATAATGTGAATATTCCCCCAAAAAGTTTGATTTTAGTTAAAAATGATCAATATGTAGAATCAGAACAAGTCATTGCCGAGATTCGCGCCGAAGCATCCATCTTGAATTTTAAAGAGAGGGTCCGAAAACATATTTATTCTGACTCAGAGGGAGAAATGCACTGGAGTACCGCTGTGTACCATGCACCCGAATATACATATGGTAATGTTCATCTCTTACCAAAAACAAGCCATTTGTGGATATTATCAGGAGTTCCGCACAGATCCAGTATAGTCCCTTTTTCGCTCCACAAGGATCAAGACCAAATAAATATTCATTCTCTTTCTGTCGAACGAAAATATATTTCTAACCTTTCAGTGACTGATGATCAAGCGAGACATAAATTGTTTAGGTCGGATCCTTCTGGTAAAAAGGAGGGGGGGGTTCTTGATTATTCAGTACCTGATCGAATCATATGTAAGGGTCATTGTAATTTTATATACCCCGCTATTCTTGACGAGAATTCTGATTTATTGGCAAAGAGACGAAGAAATAGATTCATCATTCCATTACAATCGAATCAAGAACAAGAAAAAGAACTAATACCCCGTTCAGGTATCTCGATTGAAATACCCATAAATGGTCTTTTCCGTATAAATAGTATTCTTGCTTATTTCGACGATCCTCGATATAGAAGAAAGAGTTCGGGAATTACTAAATATGGGACTATAGAGGCGGATTCTATCGTCAAAAAAGAGGATTTGATTGAGTATCGAAGAACAAAAGAATTTCGGCCAAAATACAAAATGAAAATAGATCGATTTTTTTTCATTCCCGAGGAAGTGCATATCTTACCCGGAGCTTCTTCCATAATGGTACGGAACAATAGTATCATTGGAGTAGATACGCGAATTACTTTCAATATAAGAAGCCGAGTAAGCGGATTGGTCCGAGTGGAGAAAAAAAAAAAAAAGATTGAACTCAAAATATTTTCGGGGGATATCTATTTTCCTGGAGAGACAGAAAAGATATCCTGGCACAGCGGTA